TTCGTAGAAGTGGTGTGGTAATCTTATATGGGAGTAATAAGAGTAGAGTAGTATGTGAGTATTACTAAGTGGTTATTAGAATGGGTGTTGATTATTTTAATTTGTGGTAGATAGGTGGGTGATGGATTAGATTTTGAGAATGGGTTATAGCCCATTAATGCGGACATACTGATGAGAGAGTCAAATTAATTTTTACTATATAAGAAAAAAAAATTCCTACGAAGATTGAAACCAAAATCTAGTAGGGGGAGATAAAATAAGGATTCTTGCACAGACTGCGGAATAAAAATTAGTATGTCCATCAAGCATGGAAAGAATGTCTAACGAGCATTAATGGAACATGTAAAAGGAGAATATGACCTAAAGTCCAGCTACTAGTTATTTGCCGGGACGGGGCCTCTGACGGCCAATGGTGAGTGTAAGCATACCCCCAAAATAAAAACCACTAAAGGCATGACAGTGCAGTTATGTTGGGTCACGGGCTAGAATGGAACTAATCCATCGTGATGTCTTATTTAAGGGGAACGTATGGGCGATAACGCATTAAGATGGCCCTGAAGTAGGAACCAAATGCCTGTCAAAGAGCATAGTTAGTCACCCCCAAGTTAATAGGGATCAGGCGAGAAGAGGGACACGTATTGGGCGGGTTGATGATTTCACGGAGGTAGGTAGATTAAGAGACGACCTAATGGAAGGGGATAGTCATTTGGACGAGGAAGATTTATGACTGTATGGGGTATGTACCGCAAGTGAGTGATGATGTACTCATGTTGAGTCAAGGTGCTACTTGGGTTAGGGATATCCGTGCGGAGAAGCTTATTCTGTGGACGGGGAAATGAATGTGTTATGTACTATGTGAGTATGTATGGACGTGCTTATATGCATGGGGATAAGAATTTAATGTTGATTAAACATACTATGTACTATGTACTTTATACATTTATTGTACTGTACCATTAATTAATGTGGATAGTGCATTAATGCACGAATTACATAGGCATGAGAGAGATAGAAAAAATTACAATAGGCACATAAGTGTCAAATTGATGGGGAATTGGTCGAGAATTAACGTCAGGGAGTAGTTTAGAGTAAGAATATCAGCTTTGGGAGTTGAAGGCGGAATTTGTGTTTCTTCCCTGAGGGGATGTCTTGGGAAGCATTGAGGCTTCATTTTTGGTTTACAAGACCAAAGTAATGGGTTATACTACCAAGACTCTTCATTTAAGGAGTTTATTCTCAAGTATGCTGATGCTGGGGAGGGCGAAGAGAATAATTATAAAATAAAGGATGGATGCTACTTGGCCAATAGTGATAAAAGGGTGTTCAACTGGTTGTCCTCCAATTCAAGTTAATGTGAAGAGATCTGCGGCTAGAATTCAAAATAAGCACTGGCTTAGTGGTCGAAACATTATACTACGCTGCTTAGATACGTGGAGAATAGGGAATAGTATAAGGATAAGAATAGAAAAAACTAAGGCTAGTACTCCTCCCAGTTTATTAGGAATTGATCGAAGAATAGCGTATGCGAATAGGAAATATCATTCAGGTTTGATATGAGGAGGGGTGTTGAGGGGGTTGGCAGGGGTGTAGTTGTCAGGGTCACCTAGAAGGTCTGGGGTAAATAAGACTAGTGTTATAAATAAAAGTAGCAGAAGAAGAACGCCTAGGACGTCTTTAATTGTGTAGTAGGGGTGGAATGGGATTTTGTCAGAGTCGGAGATAAGGCCGGATGGGTTATTGGATCCTGTTTCGTGGAGAAATAGAAGATGAACTATAACTAAAGCTGCAATAATAAAGGGTAGAATAAAGTGGAAGGCGAAGAATCGTGTTAGAGTTGCTTTATCGACTGAGAATCCGCCTCAAATTCATTCTACTAGGGTAGTACCGATATAAGGGATAGCTGATAGGAGGTTGGTGATGACTGTTGCACCTCAGAATGATATTTGTCCTCATGGTAGGACGTAGCCTATAAAAGCAGTTGCCATGACTGCAAATAAAAGGATAACTCCAATATTTCAGGTTTCAAAGTAAGTATATGATCCATAATAAAGTCCTCGGCCTACATGGAGGAATAGACAAATGAAAAATAGGGAGGCACCGTTAGCATGTATGTATCGAATTAATCAACCGTAGTTTACATCTCGGCAGATATGTGTTACGGAGGAGAAAGCTGTTGTTGTGTCTGAGGTGTAATGTATGGCTAGAAATAGGCCAGTTAGGATCTGGATTAAAAGGCAAAGTCCGAGAAGGGAGCCAAAGTTTCATCAGGCTGAAATGTTTGAGGGGGCAGGTAGGTCAATAAAGGAGTGGTTAATAATTTTAAGCAGTGGGTGGGTTTTACGGATATTTGTCATTATGGTTTTTATAGTTGAATTACAACGATGATTTTTCATGTCATTAGTCCTGGTTAGATTCCATGTAAAAACAATGACATATACTACATACTTATTAAGCATATTATTTGTTCTAGGATTTCTAGGGTTTTCTTCAAAGCCTTCTCCTATTTATGGTGGCTTAGGGTTGATTGTTAGTGGAGGTGTGGGGTGTGGGATTGTGTTATGCTTTGGTGGGTCGTTTTTGGGGTTAATAGTGTTTTTAATTTATTTAGGAGGGATATTGGTGGTGTTTGGTTATACTACCGCAATAGCTACGGAGGAGTATCCGGAAGCTTGAAGTTCAAATGTGGTGATTTGAGGGGTATTATTATTAGGGGTAGGGGTGGAGTTGATGGTTGTGCTTTTGACAACAGTATTTGATCAGGTGGAGATTGTTATTGAGTTTAAGGGTTTAGAGGATTGAATGGTGTTCGATGCTGATGAGTTAGGGTTAGTGCGGGAAGATTCCATGGGGGTAGCTGCTTTATATAGTTATGGTAGTTGATTAATGGTTGTTGCAGGCTGATCTTTGTTTGTTAGTATTTTTATTGTTATTGAGATTACTCGAGGAAATAGGAGGTGATAGCTAAGGCTAGGGTAGTCGAGATTAGGAATGATAAGAAGTATAATTTGATTAAGCCTTTGTGATTTGATGTTAGGGTTGAGGCAGAAGATTGTGTATTGGCAATAAGTTTAGGTACTGCTTTTTCTATTCAGATTTGGTCGAGGAGGGTCGAGGCTAGTTTTTGGCTAATAAAGAGGTTAGAGTAGGGATATAAGCGGTGTATAGTAATGGGAAAATACCCTAGTAGGGTTGAAAATTTAGGGATGAATGAGTAGTAATTTAGTTTTAGATTAATGGTAAGTTGGTTTAGTTCTATAGCAATAATAAATCCTATAACTGTAACAAAAAGAGCAGTGGTTTTTAAGTAGAGAGGTATGGTTAATAAGGGGGTGTTTATAGGGGGAATATTATGTGATAGTAGGAAACCTGCAAAGATGCTCCCAATTAAGAGGCGCTTAATGGAATTAATTAGTTGAGGGTTATTTTCGTTAATAGTGATAAGTGTGGAAAATCGAGGCTGTCCTATAAGGGCGAAGAAAATGATTCGTGCGCTGTAGACGGCAGTGAGGGAGGTGGCAAGAAGGGTAATTGTTAGGGCTCAGGCGTTGGCATTAGATGTATTTGCAGCTTCAATGATTAGGTCTTTGGAGTAAAACCCAGTTAGAAAGGGTGTTCCGGTAAGTGCGAGGCTGCCAATGATAAGGGAAGAGGATGTGAAAGGCAAGGCTTTGAAGAGGCCTCCTATTTTTCGGATGTCTTGTTCGTCATTTAGGTTGTGAATGATCGAGCCAGAGCATATAAATAGTATTGCTTTAAAGAAAGCGTGTGTGCAGATATGGAGAAATGCTAGGTGGGGTTGATTAATACCAATTGTTACTATTATTAAACCTAATTGACTTGAAGTAGAGAATGCAATGATTTTTTTGATGTCATTTTGGGTGAGTGCGCAGATAGCAGTAAAGAGGGTTGTAATTGCTCCTAAACACAGAGCTAGTGTTTTAGCAGATTCATTATTCTCTATTAGAGGATAGAATCGGACTAAAAGGAAGATTCCGGCAACTACTATGGTGCTTGAGTGAAGTAAGGCTGAGACTGGAGTAGGGCCTTCTATTGCAGAGGGCAATCAAGGGTGAAGTCCAAATTGGGCTGATTTTCCTGTAGCTGCAAGGAGGAGGCCTATTAGGGGCAAGAGAGGGGTTTCTGTTATGAAGAGTTGTTGAAGTTCTCAGGAGTTTGAGTTAAATATGAATCATGCTATGGTTAAGACAAAGCCAATATCCCCAATTCGATTATAGAGAATAGCTTGTAAGGCTGCTGTATTGGCGTCGGTTCGTCCATATCATCAGCCGATTAAGAGGAAAGATATAATACCTACTCCTTCTCATCCAATGAATAGTTGGAATAGATTATTTGATGTAACAAGGATTATTATTGTGATTAAGAATATCAGGAGATATTTGAAGAAGCGATTGATGTAGGGGTCAGAGTGTATGTACCATATTGAAAACTCTATAATAGACCATGTTACGAAAAGTGCTACGGGTATGAATATTAGGGAGAAGTAGTCTAGTTTAAAGCTTATAGTAAAATTTATAGTTTGAATAGTTATTCAGTGTCAGTTAGAGATAACTAGTTCATAATTAGAGTTGATGAATATGAGTGAAGGAAGAGCACAGAATGCGAGAGCGCATGTAATAGATGTTTTCACATAGTTTGGGTAGGCAGGTGAATTGTATAAGTTAGTGAAACTAAGAAAAATGGGGAAAAGTAAAATTATAAGTGATGTGAGGGTTAAAGAGGAAAATAAGTTTATTACTTTTATTTGGAGTTGCACCAACTTTTTGGCTCCTAAGACCAATGGATTACTTCTATCCTATAAAAGTTAAGAAAGCCACGGGTTCAAGCGTGGAGGCATGAATTAGCAGTTCTTGCATTCTTTCTTGGTAAATAAGAGGATATGATCTTCTATTATTAGATTCACAATCTAATGTTTTGTTTAAACTATATTTACAATAGAGTTGACCTAGGATGATTTTAGGGTTAATAGATAGTAGGATTAGAGGAAGGATGTGTAAGAGTATAAGAGTGTTTTCTCGTGTGTGGGTGGGATTAATGTTAGCTAGGTGGTAGGTGAATTTGCCGCGTTGTGTGATGATAAGCATATAGAGTGAGTATAGGGCTGTAATTAGTATGTTTAATCCTATTAGTAAAATTGTGATGTTCGATCATGAAAAAGATGATACGATAATAAATAGCTCTCCGATTAAATTAATAGAAGGGGGAAGAGCCAGGTTTGTTAGACTAGCTAAAACTCATCAAGTTGTTATTAAGGGAAGAATGGATTGTAGGCCTCGAGCTAGGATCATGGTTCGACTGTGGATTCGTTCATAATTTGTGTTAGCAAGACAGAATAATATTGACGATGTAAGTCCATGGGCCACTATTAGTGCTGTTGCTCCTATGAAGCTTCATGGGGTTTGGATTATAATAGCTACAATTACTAGTGCTATATGACTAACAGATGAATAAGCAATGAGAGATTTTAGGTCTGTCTGTCGTAAACAAATAGAGCTGGTTATAATTATTCCTCACAGTGATAATAAGATAAAGGGGTAGGCTATAGTTTTTGTAATAGGGTCAAGTATAATTGTGATCCGTATTATACCGTACCCCCCTAATTTAAGTAAAATAGCAGCTAGAACCATAGACCCTGCAATTGGGGCTTCTACGTGAGCTTTGGGGAGTCAGAGGTGAAGGCCATAGAGGGGTATTTTTACTATAAAGGCTATTATACATGCTAATCATATTATGTTATTGGCTCAGGTGGGTGGAAGGGTATTTAATTGATAGAGTGATAGGATGAAGTTTAGTGATCCTGTTGATTTTTGGATATAAATTAATACTACGAGCAGGGGTAAAGATCCGATGAGAGTGTAGAATAGAAAGTATAGTCCTGCATTTAGACGTTCCGTTTGATTACCTCAGCGAGTAATAATAATTAGAGTAGGGATTAGGGTGGCTTCAAATAGAATGTAAAATAGGATTAATTCTGAGGCGGAAAAAGTTATAATTAAGAAGAGTTGAAGTGAGATAAGTATAAGAATGTAAAGTTTTTTTCGCATTAGGGGTTCCTTAGCAAGATGGTTTTGGCTGGCTATAATTATAAGGGGCAATAATCATGCGGTGAGGGTTAGAAGTGGTGTGGATAGAGAATCTGAAAAAAAAGTAAGGGAAAAAATTGTATTGCTATCTTCAACTTGGTAAAGTGATAATGTGACAATAAAGCTGATAATAAAGCTGTGGATTGATGTGTTAACTCAGATTAAGGGATTCTTGGAGAATCATATGGTTGGAATTAGGAGAATAGTGGGTATAATAATTTTTAGCATTGTAAAATATTAAGGTTTTGCACATAATCTATTCCATAAGTATTTGATACTATTACTAGAAGAGCTAAGCCTACGGCTGCTTCGCATGCTGCAAATACAAGGAGGACAACGGGCAGCATAAATGATAATATGAAGTGGGAATTTAAAGTGGCAAGGGTAATTATAATAAATATAGATAATATTATACCTTCTAAGCATAATAAGGAAGATATAAGATGGGACCGATAGATAAATATTCCTAATAAAGATGTGAGATAGGCTAAGAGTAAGTTAAGGGTTACTACAGGCATTTAGTAATTATGACAGCCCATAATCTAGTGAGTCGAAATCACTTGTTTTAAATTTAAACTAATTACTATATTCAATTCATTCAAGGCCTTTTTGGATTCATTCATAGGCTAGACCTAAGGTGAGGATTAGGATTAGTAATAAGGCTATGGTTAATATGAGTGTAAGATTGCTAGTTTGAGATGCTCAAGGTAGGGGTAGGAGGAGGGCAATTTCTAGGTCAAATAGAAGGAAGGTAATGGCGACAAGGAAGAATTTTATAGAAAAAGGAAGTCGGGCCGTTCCTATTGGGTCAAAACCGCACTCGTATGAGCTAACTTTTTCTGAGTAGGTGTTGGTTTGGGGTAATCAGAATGCGACTAGGATTAGGATAAGAGAAATAAGGGTGTTAATAAGGAGTGTAATTATTAGGTTTATTACTTTCCCTCAGACTCTGACTGAGGCTAGGTGATTGGAAGTCAGCCGTACTATGTTATACTAGGAAAGTATGATCCTCATCAATAGATTGAGACATATAGGAATAGTCAGACTACATCTACGAAATGCCAGTATCAGGCCGCGGCTTCAAAACCGAAGTGATGATTAGAAGTAAAGTGGAATTTTAATTGACGTATTAGGCAAACTAATAAGAATGTAGATCCAATAATTACGTGGAAACCGTGAAATCCTGTTGCTATAAAAAATGTGGAGCCGTAAACGCCATCAGAGATAGTGAATGATGTCTCTAAGTACTCAGATGCTTGGAGGAGAGTAAAATATAGGCCAAGGGCAATTGTAATACCTAGGGCTTGGAGTATGTGTTTGCGATTACCTTCTATTAAGCTATGGTGGGCTCAGGTGATTGAGACTCCAGAGGCGAGAAGGACGGAGGTATTAAGTAGTGGAACTTCAAGGGGGTTAAGTGGGTTAATTCCTACTGGAGGTCAGCACCCTCCTAATTCAGGAGTAGGTGCTAGGCTTGAATGATAAAATGCTCAAAAGAAACCAGCGAAAAAGAATACCTCTGAGATAATAAATAAGACTATTCCATATCGTAGACCCTTTTGTACAATTGTTGTATGATGGCCTTGAAATGTCCCTTCACGAATAATATCCCGTCATCATTGATATATAGTTAAAATATTAGTTATCAGTCCGAGTATAAGTAGAGAGTTAGAATTAAAGTGGAATCATATAATTAAGCCTGAGGTTAGAAGTAGAGCTGACAATGCTCCGGTCAGGGGTCAGGGGCTGGGGTTGACTATATGATAAGCATGGGTTTGGTGGGTCATTAGGTATTATCATGTAGGTATAAGCTTACAAGGAGGGTGAAGACATATGCTTGGATGAGGGCAACAGCAAACTCAAGGATTGTGAGGAGAACTAAAATAATAAATGTAATTATAGCAGTAGGTGTGCTGATAGAGGTTAGTACTAATGTAGCACCTCCAATTAAATGTATGAGTAAATGGCCAGCTGTAATATTGGCTGTAAGTCGGACAGCTAGAGCTATAGGTTGAATAAAAAGACTAATTGTTTCAATGATTACAAGCATAGGGATCAGAGGGATGGGAGTACCCTGGGGTAGAAAGTGGGCTAGAGATGCTTTAGTTTTGTGTCGAAATCCTGTAATTACAGCGCCAGCTCATAGAGGAATTGCTATGCCTAGATTTATAGATAATTGTGTGGTTGGTGTAAATGAATGAGGAAGTAGGCCTAGTAGGTTGGTTGATCCGATGAATATGATCAAGGAAATTAATATTAAAGATCATGTTCGCCCTTTTAGGTTATGTATGGTCATTATTTGTTTAAGTACAAGTTGGATAAGCCATTGTTGAAACGATACTAGACGGTTGTTAACAAGTCGGTTAGGGGAAGGAAATAGGATATTAGGAAATGCGATAATAAGAATGACAATAGGTAGTCCTATTAGTGTTGGGGTAATGAAAGAGGCAAATAGATTTTCGTTCATTTTTTTTCTCAAGGGGTGTTATGAGTAGTTGGTTTTATGTCTTTATGAGAAGGGCTTAAGTAAAATGTGTGACTAGTAATTTTAGATTGAAATAAAATAAAAAGTGCTAAGATCATAGAGATAATAGTGATAAATCATGTAGATGTATTTAGCTGGGGCATATCATTATGAGGAGGCTTAACTCCTAATCTTTAACTTAAAAGGTTAATGCTTTCTAGCTTCATAATGAATTTATAATATAGATGAGGATCAGTTTTCGAAGTGTTTTAGTGGGACTATTTCAAGGACAATAGGTATAAAGCTGTGATTAGAACCACAAATTTCTGAGCATTGACCATAATACAAGCCAGGTCGGGTGGATGTTAGTGTTGCTTGGTTTAATCGACCAGGAATAGCATCAGTCTTTAGGCCAAGTGAAGGAACCGCTCAAGAGTGTAGTACGTCTTCAGATGAGATTAGCATGCGGATTGGTAATTCTATGGGGAGGACAACTCGATTATCGACTTCAAGAAGACGTAGTTCGCCAGGTTTTAGTTCAGACGTAGGAATTATATAGGAGTCAAAATTTAGATCCTCATAATCAGTATATTCATAGCTTCAGTACCATTGATGACCTATTGTTTTTACTGTTAGTGACGGGTTGTTGATTTCGTCTATTATATAAAGAATTCGTAGAGAAGGTAAAGCGATTAAGATTAAAATAATAGCTGGTAGAATGGTTCAAATAGTTTCAACTTCCTGGGCGTCTATTGTACTAGTATGAGTTAATTTAGTTGTTAGTATTAGTGAGATAATATATAGAACTAAAGAGCTAATTAAAAACACAATTATTAGGGTATGATCATGGAAATGTAATAATTCTTCTATAATTGGAGAGGTGGCGTCTTGGAATCCTAATTCGAAGGGGTATGCCATAAAGATATAAAGGGGTTTAACCTATAAATTAACTTTGACAAAGTTATGTAATATTTTTACTAATATCTTATAAAGAAAGTCATAGTGGTTATGGGGCTGGCTTGAAACTAGTCTTAGGAAGTTCGATTCTTTCCTTTCTTGAGTTAGGCTTTTACATAGGTAGGTTCTTCGAATGTGTGATAAGGTGGAGGGCATCCATGAAGTCATTCTAAATTAGTTGAAGTTAGTTCAACAGTCAGAACTTCTCGTTTAGATGCGAAGGCTTCTCAAATTATGAATATTATAATTATAACAGCTGTTAAAGAAATAAATGAGCCTATAGATGATACTGTATTTCATGTAGTGTATGCATCGGGATAATCAGAGTATCGTCGTGGTATGCCTGATAAGCCTAAAAAATGTTGGGGAAAGAATGTAAGATTTACTCCTACGAATATCACAGTAAAGTGGATTTTAGCTCATGTGTTATCAAGTGTGTAGCCTGAGAGTAGAGGGAATCAGTGAACAAACCCTCCTATGATTGCAAAGACGGCTCCTATTGATAAAACATAGTGAAAGTGGGCAACTACGTAGTACGTATCGTGTAAGACAATATCCAGAGATGAGTTAGCTAGAACAATGCCTGTGAGACCCCCTACGGTAAATAAAAAGATGAAACCTAAAGCTCATAATATGGCAGGAGATCATTTAATGTTTCCTCCATGGAGAGTTGCTAATCAACTAAAGACCTTCACTCCTGTGGGGATAGCAATGATTATAGTTGCAGATGTAAAGTATGCTCGGGTGTCTACGTCTATCCCGACAGTAAATATATGATGAGCTCATACAATAAACCCAAGAAACCCAATTGATATTATAGCTCAGACTATGCCTATATAACCAAATGGTTCTTTTTTGCCAGAGTAATAAGTAACAATATGTGAAATAATACCAAATCCTGGGAGAATTAGAATGTATACTTCAGGGTGTCCGAAAAATCAGAATAGGTGTTGATATAGAATTGGGTCTCCTCCCCCAGCTGGATCGAAGAAAGTTGTGTTTAAATTTCGGTCAGTAAGAAGTATAGTAATACCTGCTGCAAGAACTGGGAGTGAAAGGAGTAGAAGCACAGCTGTGATTAGAACTGATCAAACAAATAATGGGGTTTGATACTGGGTTATAGCAGGGGGTTTTATATTAATAATAGTAGTAATAAAATTAATTGCTCCTAAAATAGAAGATACACCTGCAAGGTGAAGTGAAAAGATAGTCAGATCTACAGAAGCTCCTGCATGTGCAAGATTACCTGCTAGTGGAGGATAAACGGTTCATCCAGTTCCAGCCCCTGCTTCAACTATTGATGAAGCTAGAAGTAAAAGAAATGAGGGAGGTAGGAGTCAAAAGCTTATATTATTTATTCGAGGGAATGCTATATCAGGGGCTCCAATTATTAGGGGAACCAGCCAATTCCCAAATCCACCGATTATAATTGGCATGACTATAAAGAAAATTATTACAAATGCATGTGCGGTTACAACTACATTATAAATTTGATCGTCTCCTAACAAGGCCCCTGGCTGGCCTAATTCTGCTCGGATTAACAAGCTAAGGGCTGTGCCTACTATTCCAGCTCAGGCACCGAATAGAAGATATAATGTTCCAATGTCTTTATGATTTGTTGAGAATAATCAACGGTTGATGAACATAAGTAGGTGGTAAAATGGCTGAGTAAGCATTAGACTGTAAATCTAAAGACAGAGGTTGAATCCTCTTTTTACCAAGCCCTGAGGTGAATATTCATATTGAATTGCAAATTCAAAGGAGCAGCTTCAATTCTGCCGGGGCTTCTCCCGCCTTTTTTTTCTAACGGCGGGAGAAGTAGATTGAAGCCAGTTGATTAAGGCATTTAGCTGTTAACTAAGTTTTTATAGGTTAAAATCCTATCAATCTAGTAAGAGGGCTTAGCTTAATTAAAGCAATTGAGTTGCATTCAGTTGATGCAGGATAGAGTCTTGTAGTCCTTAGGTCAGGAATTAAGTATAAATACTTACTTAGGGCTTTGAAGGCCCTTGGTCTCTATTAGCCTAAATTCCTAGTATAGGGATGAGAGGGTAGGTGTGAGGGGGAGGAGTATTGTTGAGATGATGGTAATAGTTGGAATGAGAGGTAGGGTTTTGGTATTTTCAAATTGTCATTTAAATTTAATGTTATTGGAGGATGGGAATAGAGTAAGGGAGGTTGAGTAGATAAGTCGTATGTAGAAGTAAAGATTTAAGAGGGCTAGAATAGCTATTGATGTGGGTAGAATAATGTTATTATTAGATACAAGTTCTTTGATGATTATTCATTTGGGAGAGAATCCAGTCAGGGGAGGGAGTCCGCCTAGGGATATTAGTACAACGAGGATAATTGAAGCGAGTAGGGGGGATTTGTTTCAGGAGCTGGATAGTGAGAGGGTCGATGTTTTTTTGTTATAATAAAGTAATATAAATATGTTGATTGTTAGTACGATATAAACAAGTAGGTTCAGGATTGATAGTGTGGGGTCGAATGAGATAATTGCTATTATTCAGCCTATATGGGCGATTGATGAATATGCTAGAATTTTTCGTAGTTGGGTTTGGTTTAGTCCCCCTCAGCCGCCGAGTAGGATAGACATGAGTGCTATAGTTATGATTAAGGTATAATTGATGGAAGGGGCGATTTGAAATATAATGGAGATGGGGGCAATTTTTTGTCATGTAAGCAGAATAAGTCCTGATATGAGGGGAATTCCCTGGGTTACCTCCGGGACTCATAGGTGGAAGGGAGCTAGGCCTATTTTTATTGATAGAGCTATTGTTAGTATAAAGGAAGATAAGTGGTTAATAGTATAAGAGATAGATCATTCTCCTGTGTAATAGAAATTAATGATGGCTGCTATTATAAAAATTATGGAGGCGGTTGCTTGGATAAGGAAGTACTTTGAAGCAGCTTCAATTGAGCGAGGATTGGGTTTACTGATTAAGACAGGGGTAATAGCTAGTAGGCTTATTTCTAGTCCGATTCAGATAAATAGTCAGTGAGAGCTGAATAGTGCAATTATAGTTCCTGAGAACAGAGTGAGGTAAATAGTAGTAGAAGTAAGGAGATTGATTAGTACGGGAAGGGTATAATCCAACATTTTCGGGGTATGGGCCCGATAGCTTGTTTAGCTGACCTTACTGTTGGGATTTGGTGTATTGAGGTAGCACGAAGAATTTTGGATTCTTAGGGTTAGGTTCAAATCCTATTGTCCCAGAAATAAGAGGATTTAAACCTCTATAATTTACTCTATCAAAGTAACTCTTTTATCAGACATATTTCTTAGGTTTGAGGGGGTACACACGCTATAATGATTGGTAGCGAGACATGTCATATGCATAGAGCTAATGTTAAGGGGAGAAAGTTTTTTCATAGTAGATGTATTAGGTGGTCATATCGAAATCGTGGGTAGGATGCTCGAATTCATAGGAATGTTGAGGTTAAAATGAGGGTTTTAAGGGCAAAGCTGAATGTAAAAGTTTCAGGTATAGGAGGATTTAGAAGTGCTCCTATAAAAAGGGTAGTGGTTAGGGCATTTATTATAATGATATTAGTGTATTCTGCTATAAAGAATAGGGCAAATGGGCCTGCAGCATATTCTACGTTGAATCCTGAGACAAGTTCGGATTCTCCCTCTGTTAGGTCAAAAGGGGCTCGGTTTGTTTCAGCAAGGGTAGAGATAAATCATATTATGGCTAATGGTCATGTTGGTAAGATTAGTCATATAAATTGTTGAGTTATGATTAGGGTTGATAGTGTAAATGAACCATTTATGAGGAGGACTGATAGTAGGATGATGGCTAGGGTTACTTCATATGAAATTGTTTGGGCAACGGCTCGCAAAGCTCCGATTAAGGCGTATTTGGAGTTTGATGCCCATCCGGATCATAAAATTGCGTAGACTGCTAGACTTGATGTTGCGAGGATAAATAGGACACCTATGTTTATGTTGATGAGGGGTTGGGGTATTGGTAGTGGAATTCATATAGTAATTGCTAGAGTTAGGGCTAAAGTGGGGGCAATAATAAAAAGGATGATGGAAGATGTAGAAGGTTTTAGGGGTTCTTTGACAAATAGTTTTATAGCGTCTGCAAATGGTTGGAGTAGGCCGTAGGGTCCTACTACGTTTGGGCCTTTTCGTAGTTGTATGTAGCCTAGAATTTTTCGTTCAACTAAAGTCAGAAATGCTATAGCAATTATAATGGGGATAATTAAGGAAAGGAGATTAATTAAAAACATGTATTATTAAGAAGAGGAGTTGAACCTCTGACAGTAAGGTTTTAAATCTTATGCAATTACCGGGCTCTGCCATCTTAATAAGCCCTGTTCTAGGGCAAGTGAGGGAATGGTCTATAAAATTAAGATTATATCATTTGTTTTTCTCTAAGGCATAAGAGTCTCATGGGCCTTATTTCTCTTGTCCTTTCGTACTGGGAGAAATATTTAATAGATAGAAACCGACCTGGATTTCTCCGGTCTGAACTCAGATCACGTAGGACTTTAATCGTTGAACAAACGAACCATTAGTAGCGGTTACACCACTTGGATGTCCTGATCCAACATCGAGGTCGTAAACCCTACTGTCGATATGGACTCTTGGGTAGGATTGCGCTGTTATCCCTAGGGTAACTTGTTCCGTTGATCAATAAGTTTGGGTCAATTAATGAATAGATGCTTAGACTGGTCAAGTCAAGGCTAGAATCATTCGGAGGTTGTTTTATGCTCCGAGGTCACCCCAACCAAAATCTTAAGCTTAATAAGGCAGATTGATTAGTCCCTATAGGGAAGAAATTGTAGTGCTTAAGCTAAGTAGATTTAAGCTCCATAGGGTCTTCTCGTCTTATTTTATTATTCCCGCCTCTTCACGGGAAGGTCAAGTTCACTGATTAAAAGTAAGAGACAGTTAAACCCTCGTGAAGCCATTCATACAAGTCCCTATTTAAGGAACAAATGATTATGCTACCTTTGCACGGTCAGGATACCGCGGCCGTTAAACGCATGTCACTGGGCAGGCAGTGCCTCTAATACTAGTAATGCTAGAGGTGATGTTTTTGGTAAACAGGCGGGGTTAATGTTTGCCGAGTTCCTTTTACTTTTTTTAATCTTTCCTTTAATTTATGCACGCCGGTGTTGGGTTAACAGTTTGGGTAATAAAGATTTAAGGTTTTAAGTGTAGTTATAGGTCTGTTAACTATCAGTGAGTTATTCGATCTGATATAAGCTTGTGCAGGGAGAATTATTTCTTGTTACTAATACCAACATTATTGCATCTATAAATTTATAGAGTAATCCAGTTGTATAATTAGGAGTTCAGGGTTGAGTATGGAATTAAGTTAGGTTTAACTGTTAGGTTAAGCTTGAACGCTTTTTTAATTGATGGCTGCTTTTAGGCCAACTATGTGGGATTTATGGTTTACTCTCTAATTAAGGCTGTCTCCTTTGTCTAAAGAGCTGTACCTCTTTAGAATGACTGTTAAATTTACATTAGGATTAATAATTCTTTTGGGTAAATTTAAGGTTGAACTAAAATTCTAATCTGGATAACCAGCTATCACCAAGCTCGTTAGGCCTTTCACCTCTACTAATAAGTCATCCCACTATTTTGCTACATAGACGGGTTTATTCTTTTAATTGCTCATTAGTAGCTCGTTTGGTTTCGGGGTACTTTACTTAAATTCTTTTTGTAAAGTCTTTTCTAGTTGATTCATTATGCAAAAGGTAGAGGGGTTTATCCTTGCTTTGTAATACTATTAGTTGATCTTTCAGCTTTCCCTTACGGTACTATCTCTATAACTCCAAAAGCTAATTTCTATCTCCTATACTTTAATAAGGTAAATGTTTTATTTAATTGATTTTTATAGTTAAGTAGATTAATATTTGGGTTAGGACTGGTTCAAGATATTCATGGTGGTGAAATCTTCCGGGTGTAAGCCGGATGCTTTTGTTTGTTAAGCTATATCTTGATATTCCAAACACACTTTCCAGTATGTTTACCTTGTTACGACTTGTCTCTTCTTGCATTTAGAAGATTATTGTATTATTTATAGGGTAATCGTGGATGCTTGAAGAGGGTGACGGGCGGTGTGTGCGTGCTTTATTGCCCAATTCAGCTGGGCACTCTATTCCCAACTTACTACTAAATCCTCCTTGGGCTGGTCATGTTTCATGACAGCTATCGTGGAATGTTCTAAGGGAAATAGAAAATGTAGCCCATTTCTTCCCACTCTATAAGCTACACCTTGACCTAACGTTTTTATGTAGAATTTTTATGCTTACTGTTATGCCTTGTTAGGGTTTGCTGAAGATGGCGGTATATAGGCTGACATTGCAAAGAGTGGTGAGGTTTAGCGGGGTTTATCGATTATAGAACAGGCTCCTCTAGAGGGGTATAAAGCACCGCCAAGTCCTTTGAGTTTTAAGCAGTAGCTAGTAGTTCTCTGGCGAATATTCTTGTTAGTGGAATATTTATGTTTAGGGCTAAGCATAGTGGGGTATCTAATCCCAGTTTGGGCCTTAGCTATCGTGAATTCAGGGTTTGTAAGATTACTTTCGTTTATATATTTTTATTTTAACTAAGGCTTTTTACAGCTTAGTTAGAGCTTAATCTTATTTAGGGTTTTACCTTAATCACGCTTTACGCCGTGTTTTATTAACTAGGGTTAATCGTATGACCGCGGTGGCTGGCACGAAATTTACCAACCCTGGTTATAGTATGACTTAGTCAAACTTTCGTTTATGTCTTAATTTTAATCACTGCTGTGTCCCGTGGGGGTGTGGTGAAGCAAGGTGTCGTGAGCTGCTCGAGAGAGTGTACTTGATACCTGCACCTTTTGATCCTTATGGAGATAGAGGGCATTCTCACTGGGGCGAGGATACTTGCATGTGTAAGTCTACTAAAAATTAATAAAAAGGCTAGGACCAAACCTATATGTTTATGGAGTATTAATACTCATCTTAGCATTTTCAGCGCTCTGCTTTGATTTAAGCTACATCAAC